TGCTGAGGGTAGCTTGTTGCTTACCAAGCCACCTACTCACGAAGCTAGTCGCCAGAAAGAAGCGACGAGGAAGCGAAGCTGTCTACGAAGCAAAGCTCCCCCCCCCTGTAGTCGTAGTACTCGGCTTGTACTTTGATTCAAAGATTCAAAAGGTAACCGACGGTTCTCGACTTTCTCCGGTTTCTGCAACCGTAACCATTTGTCACTCCGATTACTTCATCCATAAACTTTTCCTTATTATAATTATAGCGGTACGCTCTAGCTCTAAAAAAAAAAGGAAAGGATAAGCTTGCATTCTAGAAGCGGTAGCTTCCCGCCTCCTTCATTCCTACTGCCCCCTTCGGTGAGAAGTTCCCTTCCCTTTTCTAAAATGCCAAATAGGTCTGCCTCAGAAAATGTAAAAAATGGACCGCTCTTTCCTTCCCTCTTCTTCCCATTCGGGTTGGGTTTACCCAGAAGTCAAGTAAGAAGGAATGGAATCACTGGAGAGTCGTCTGCAGTTCACACTTGGGCAAAGACGACACTTACTTTTGAAGCGGAACACGAATCTATTTTCTGCTATTCTGGATTCTTATTGAGCGTAGCGAAATCAAGGTTTATGATAAAGTCAGCGAAGTTTCTATGGTGTTATACCTTTGCGTAGTCTCGGTTCACAGTGGAAGGCTCCGCACCCGAGCCTCGTTAGACTCAGCGGAAGTGTAAGGTGTATGTAAGTAAAGAGAATAGAAGAGATGAAGTCCCTCCCTTAGCCTAGTCTATATCTACAGCTGACGCAACTCCGTACTGACGCCTCACTACTACTACTTCATTTCATTTTTATTAATTAACGGCTTTTCATAACCAAAGAATCGAAGCAGAAACAAAGGGAAAAAACGAGTCTTTCCCGGCTTTGGAATTAGAGTAACCTTCTTTTACGCATCTCAGCTTAAGACCATGGATAGGAGGTACCTTTTTCGAGTGAATTAGAAGCAGTTATCTCACCTTTTAACGAGCTTCTAGCGGGTTTAGTCATAAAGAGAGAAGTGGACAGTTCCCTATCTACGCCGCTTTACAAAAAGGACTAATGTCCCCATTGTTCTGATGGCCGACCACCTACCAGACTCTATCAAGAAGAAATGCCCCCTCCAAAACAGCTTTATCAGACTCCAATTTCACCCTAAGCCTAACAACCTTTCTAGGAAGAGAAAATCATTGCATTTACTTTAATTAGCCATCCTTTGAAGCGCCAGAAGGAGCCCAGGGACATCAGAAAGAAGAATGCTTTGCACCGGTTTCCCTGTTTTGAGAGCGTGCTGTTGAGTCGTACAGCACGTATAAGCAAGAGCTTCCCAGAAAAGAACGTTCTTTACATAAATTGCGCGAAGATCGGAATCGAAGGGCAAATCATCAGCTTGATGCCCATTCTTTGGACACGAAGTTACTTATTTACTTAGAAAGAAGAAAGGCATTTTTTTTTATGAATTAGCCATCTTGGAAGGTCGAAAACCATATTCTCATTCCCCCTTTTTATCCAATCGTTCTGATAGGAGGTAGGCCTCGCCCTAATTGGCAGTTGACTGACTGAAGTCAGGCATCATTCTTTTATTTGTTCTCTTATGATATTTCTTAACAATTCACTCTGATAGCAACTCTTTCACTCATCCGAGTCAGGCTGGCTTAGCGGTTCTCCTGAAAGGGATAGCGAAGTTAGGAATCGACTGGGACCAGAGGAGGACCACTGAGCGAAGAAGACCGGGCAATTAGTCCTTCATCCCATTAAGCTATCTGACAGTCTTCCCCTAAACATCTGCTGCGGTAGCGAAAAGTAAGGAAGAATGCGCTCTTAGTAGTGAGCATTTCCCTTTCCTATTATGGAGAAGACCATCTGCGGCATTCAACTGAATGAAGACGGCATTCAGACGATTGCTGCTCTCCTTGCTTTAACCTTTCACTGAGGTTAGCTCTCTGGTAAGTGCTTAGTCGGCGTAAGGAGTCTTTTCTATACTATTATTTTTAACAGTTCAGTTAGACTATTCTTTGGCATTCCCTCCCTACAGAGCTAGAAAGGAAGTCTTCTACCGCTCCTGTCTACCCCCTACAGCTTCCCTCCTCCTTCTTCGACTGCTTTTCAGCAACTTCTTTCAGGATATAGGAAATTTGTATCACCATACACTCATCTCATACCAGAGACTGAATCTAGGGCTAATTTCCAATCTTTATTATTATTGCACAAGCCATTCTTACTACACATTCAATGAAGAAATTGAATGAATTGGAGTAACCTGATCTGAGATTACCTGCTACTCCTGTTAACTCTTCTTTCCTTCCTTTCCCAGAACGCGAAATGCTTACTTCCTCTCATGCCTAAGAGTAAGAAATCCTTATTAAACAAAGCACGGCAATGCGCAATCGCTAAACAAGCCACTAAAGCTACCCACTAATCTCAGTCTATTGGGCCTATTCCTACTCCTACTGCTAAAGCTACTGCTATTGATACGTGCCAAATATAGGTGCTTCCCACTCCTAGTCCTACTCTTCCTCTGCTTTCAGTGAAGTTACAGAAGTACGGAAGTGACAGAGAAGTCAACCTTCTTTGCCAAGGGACTGAACTATCTGCTCTATCTGATACTGAACTAGATGCCGCAAAAGCCCCAACTCTGGCTCAAGAAAAGAAGGGGTATCCATGAGATGAGTGCCCCTAAGTCGTTTCGTTGAGTTACGGATGTGCTCCCATCTCTTTCTTTAGGGGCGGTGGAAGCTCGACTAGGAAGGTTTGGAGGGAAAGAGAATAATAGATCGACTTAGAGCGGTAAGCTTATTCTCTGGTTTCAATATCAAGAGTGTTACGCAAACAAATAAGGGAACTTGGGTACGAGACCGACTAAACGGATTGGAAATGCAGCTCAGTTGAAAAGAAAGACAGTTCTTCCGGGAAAGAAAGAATCGAATCGGGTAGGGTTAGAGATTGACTTGACTTCGAAGTTAGGGAGTTCAAAAACCTACTTCTTTTATAGGAGTGATTCCGGTACTTACTCGACGCCAAGGATAGGAAAGACTAAACCAGAGTAGCCGGAAAGGAGTCTTTCTTGAACTTTGGGGATTAGCTTTACTGACTAAGACGGAGATGAGGGCATACCTCGGAAATTCTTTCATCACAAGAAAGTAAAGTTAGGAAAGAATGCAGCTCAGTCAAGAGATTCGGGTTAGGCGGAAATGGCATATCCAGGGCACGGCGCAGAGGATGTTCCGGTATTCTCAAAAGAAGATAGGAACGAGGTGGCATTGGAGTGAAAGAAAGCATTGGAGTAAGTTACAATTGACATTGAAGAAGAACTTGAAGACTAGGCGCCAAAGACAACTTTCTGAAGCCTTTCTAAATTGAATGTTTCACGAGGATTGATGATGGAATGCTTCTATATCGTGCAATCTAACCTCCCCCCCTATAGGTAGGAATTCCCGGCAAAAGGCGACCCAGCTTCTCCTGAGAAGGAAACTTGGCGGAAACCGGACTGAATGAAAAGGCTAGCGATGTCACCTATAATCTAAGCTGTCCCGCATCTTCTTCACCTGCTTAGTAAAATCCGCCTGAGGAAGCATCTGATTACGCCTTTCTTGCTTCTAGGCTTGCTTTATTTGGCCAGGCAGCTTCCTACTTTGCACCTACACGTCCGCCGTCTTGTAACTTCACTTCCTCTTTCGGAGGAGATCTTTCTTCGAGCCGCTAACCATCTCTGACTTTCCTTCCCCATCTGAGGGCGTAGGAGTTCCGGCAAAGAAAGGAGGAAAACAGACCCAGAAAAAAGGCGCCCAGCCGGTAAAAGCCTACTCTGATTGCCTTATCCCTTGTCTCGCCCTACTAAGAAAAGTAAAAGTCTATGCGGCTAGGAACTGCTCTTATGAATACCCGGCTTACACGAATAGCTCCAGAGAGCTCAGACTGAGACTGACGGTTAGGTGCTCCGCTTCCTTCATTGGTAAATGCCCTAGCCTTTATTATTTATATATAAGGTATGCTCTTTCCATTTTTTCTTTCCACGAGTTAGAAGTTCACTCCGCTGTTCTCAAGGCATTTCAGAGTAAGCCTACCTTCTTATACACGCGTTATACACGCGAGGCTAGAAGGGCATAATCAAGGGTGTGCGAGTGACAGGCTAACTGGGTTCTCTCCAACTACCTATCCAGCAGGGCAGAAGGGAGTGTGGGATTGGGTTGACCTTACCTTATAGGCATCGATGGCATGGAAATACCCTCCCCGTTTCCATAGACTCGTCGGCGAGGGGGAAGAAGCTAGAGGGAGTTGTTTTGCGCATTAATTAAGCACCTTGGCATGTATTCTCCTGTGCTGCCGATCGTGGGAAAGCTCCGCTGGCACAAGCACACGGAAGAGCTGGCATGGGCAATCCGGTGGACCAATCCTATTATGGTAGAACTAGCTAAAGAAGCCCGAAGAAAGAGCCTTTTGGATGGGGCTAGGGCATTTGCTTCAGAAGGCAAGCATCAACTCCATGGCTCACTGATCGAGAGTTTGCTTTTGGTGAAGTCTTTGAATGAGCTCATCAAAGATCGGGAGAATCCAACAGTGTGATGGGCCATGCCCTACCACCTTCACTACGTTACTTTGCTCCTTCTCCATTAGTGGAAAGACAACCCATTTGAAGGTCACGATCGTTATAAGCTTATCTCTTCGCATCGGGCCTGAGACTAGGGCTGTAAGAAGGGCCCCTCCTCCTGGCTTCGCCCCATACTGATGAAAGGGCTATGCATCGAAATGAGGTATCACATTCTACACACCCATCTATCTCTTCTGAACCTAGCTTAAGCTCGTCTATCAAAAGGGGTTCACTCGGCCCGACGCCCAATGTGACATTCGCAATGCTGGAGGGAGTGAGATGCCCACGCTAACCAACGATCCAATGCGCTTGAGTGGATAGGATCCCTTGTTGGAAGAGGCATCCCCCCAGAGTGCGCTGTCGATCAAGGCAGGAAGCCAACTAAACTAGCATTATTGAGTGCGACCAGTCAGCTAAGTCCTTTGTTCGAGCAAAGAATGAGAGCAAGTCGCTGAAGTCACCGCTTTTTTTCTCTCTCTTTAAGATCAAGGTCTAATAAATGTTGATGATCCTGAATTGACTTGATGCATTCCCGTGCGGTCTTAGACCCTTTGTATCGAGGTATCGAGTGAACCCATTAAATTAAAGGAGAGATGAATCAAGGCTTGGCCCAGCCCTTTTCTCTCAATCCAATCTCGGATTTACACAGAAGAGAGACAGCGCTCCCTTTAGCAAGTCTTCTTAAAGCAGGTATCCGATGTTAGTTCAAATAGGAGCTCTTCTTACCTCAAAAGGGCTCAGTGACCCAGTTCTTTCTTTGAGCCGAGCCAAAGCCAAGTAGTTCGGCTAAGCTTCATGGCATTTATAAGGCTCTGTAGCCGGAGTAGAAAGTCAGGAAAAGGAGAAGAGAGAAGGAGCTGAGAACTAAACTTTTTCAACTAATCCCAATGGAAGCCCTTTGTCAAGAGTGGGAAAGGCCTTCACGGAATGAGAAGGATCAGAGAAGGGCATCTTAAATGAAATCGATCCCATACCCGCCGATTGAGGAGTTTTCCCAGCTCAAGGCACCAAGATGACTGAAGAAGATAGAGAGAAGTCGAGTAAAAAGTCCGAGTAAACCAAGAAAAAAGTCAGTAGGAATCGGACCTGAGACAGGGAAGTCCCTAGGAGAAGGTCGTTCAGTCACTTTCCGGGCTCTCCTGACTCTTGGAAAGGTAGCTTTTCGGTAATTAAGACAAGAGCCGATTCAAAGGCTACCGTCACTATAATTAGGAAGATTCGAAAGGGGAAGAAAGATAGCCCGTCGCTTCTTCGGTGGGATTGGGTCTATCCGCTAAAGTCAGAGCTCTTCATCTTGGGCGCAATAAATCACCAAAGAAGGTGGGCAAGTTCACCAGAAAGGTCAGACGTACCATGGCGCACTCGGGCATCTTGGTGCCAAGCAGCAGCAACTGCCCCCATTCATGAAAACAGAAATGATGATGAGCTAGTCGAGCTAGGGGCTGTGAACAAGAAGCAGCTCCCGGAAGAAAGGAAAGGTGGGGCTCTTTCTTTGTCCTGATTCCCACTTTACGTAGTCTTTAGACTCACTTCGGTTCACCTGGTCTACTGATCTACTCCGAGCGGTACCATCGATCTAGCAGACCAAAGGACGGATAGACACTTTCTAACCCGGTCCACCCATCGTCGGCTTCTTCGTCTGATCTTATGGGAAGTCTAAAGGCGGAGAGTCTAAAGTGACGGTCTTCAGTGAGCGTGGTGAGATCAAGCAGTTGGGAACGGATATCGAGGGCTTGGAAAACCGCGAGGCGAGTCTCGATGTCTGGTTAAAAATCGGGATTCCGGAGAAGGAAGCCCTGCACGAGAAAGATCCCAACCCAAAAGGTTATGCTGGGCTAAATGCTAATGCTGGTTTAGAAACCTGATCATTTACGCCGCCTATAGTATAGCCAACAAGAAAGAACGTTACCTAGACATGGGCATAATCATGTCATGAGTTCATGAGCCAATTCAAAAGCCCTCAGTAACTGTTGTGGTACTGATACGCTCAGACCGGGCTCAACAGCATAGGATCTCCATTGACCGACTCGTCACCCTTTCCGATAGATCCTGCCCCATGGGATTGGCATGACTTTAGGATCCTTGGGTTTGGTAGACCTTCATACAGGTCTCGGCGAATAAGAGTTTCCATTGTTCCGCGATAGCCTGACGAGTCTTGGCGGCTAATGACGAGTCACGTAATAGTGAATGAATTCTCTCAATGGCTTGTGACATGGTCGAGCTCTATGATCACGAACCTTTTCCTCCTCGTGAGCGGCTCTTCCCGAGCAGCTTTTCGCTTATCGACAGGCGCTTTGGAGCCTTATGCGTTATGGGATCTAGCGGAAAAAGAAAGAAAAGATATATAGTAAGAGAAGAGGCCCTTAGTTGGCGTAAGGCTTCTACCAATAGCCCCATATTTGTTGTGATAGCCCTACTTCTTGAGCTTCGGCTTGTCTTGTAGAGCCTCGCGAAATAAAATAAAGAAGAATAGTCAGACTAGGTTGGTCGACAACTTCTTCGATGAGACAGATCCTATGACGTGACGGTCTCGCCCTATCCAATTTAGCTAGTTGCTGAAAATCTGTCGAGAAGCATTTCCGTCACCCTTGGTCTTGGGGACTCAATTGCTCCCGCTTCTTCTGGAAGAAAACAGGGGCTCCCCAATCTTTTCCCCAGCAAGAGAAAAACTGCCTTGGAGGCTGGACTCTAAATAGGTCGTGATGACTTCCTGAAATTCTTTCCTGAGCGAATCCCCTTCCTTAACTAATAGATGCTAGTTGGGGGCCATCTGCTAAACCTAGCCCCAGTCTAAATAGAAGGGGGTTTGGCTCCAGGCTCCAACTCGATCTTGTGGTAGACTGCCCTCCTAGGGGGCACTTGGCAACTCACTCGTGGGGCATTCCAAAAATTCGTGAGTACTTGCTGCACT